TTTTACGAACTTGGTGTCTATAAATCTACAAGCCTAGAAATTCATTTCAGCCAATTGAACCTTCTCAAACTGTTTCTTTTTAAGAACCAAGAAGATTTGTGACAAAATAACAGATGCCAAGAAGAACAAAAGTCCTTGGACACGTAATGGGTCTTGAAGTACTATTTCTGCATCTCCCTGACCAAATCCGCCTACATTAGGATTACTCGTTAATGGTTGATCTAATTTGACCGATTCACCCTCTGAAATAAGAAGTTCTGGCCCTGGGGGGATAATATTAACCACTTGTCGCCCATCCGCATTTGTTATGTTTATTTCATATCCCCCCTTTTCTTTTCGGATTATTTTGCTTACTATGCCTGCTGTTGTAGCATTATAAACTGTATTGTTACTCCTGCTCCCGTCGGGATAAATCTGACCCCTTCCCCTGTTCCCACCTATGTAGATAGGATATTTTAAGAAGTGAACATCTTTCTTATTAGTCGGGTCAGGGGCAAGAATAGGAAAGATTATTTCGGTATATTTCTGACCGGGGATGGGTCCTATCACAAGAATATTTTTTTTATTGGGGCGATAGCTCTGAAAAGACAAATTGCCTATCTTTTCTTTCATCTCAGGAGAAATACGATCGGTAGGGGCTAATTCAAAACCCTCCGGTAAAATAAGAACAGCCCCCACATTCAACCCCCCCTTTTTACCATTAGCAAGAACTTGTTTCAGTTGTATATCATAAGGAATTCGAACAACTGCTTCAAATACAGTATCTGGAAGTACCGCCTGCGGAACCTCAATATCCACGGGCTTATTAGCTAAATGGCAGTTGGCGCATACAATACGCCCCGTCGCTTCTCGTGGATTTTCATAACCTTGCTGTGCAAAAACAGGATATGCTTTTGAAATGTCCGGACAGATTATGATATATATTAGAAGCGATACGGAAATAGAACGAGTAATCTGTTCCTTTATCCAAGAAAAAGTGTTTCTATTTTCCATGGTCCAATAGTTGATCCAAAAATTTCTATAATTACAATAAGGAGGGTAAGTCGCTAGTATAGTTCCCTATCCACGATTCTGTTAATTACTTAACTAATTTTGCTGGAATGAAATTTTCCTGGAGAATAATATCAATATCGGACGAATCCCGAAGATGGGTAAAAATAGAAAACGTAAGTATGATTTTCAATACTTTGTTTATTTATAACTACAAAATAACAAGGGCTCTAATTTTATTAGATTACTATCGGTGGATTTTTTATTATTTATCAGTCATTCATTGAATGATAAATAACTACAAGTGACGGAGATACTCGATTTAAATAACGAAAAATAAAATATTTAAAAGTTGTATCAAGAATGACCGGAAAGGTGGAAACAAGACCAGATATAATTTGATCATTATGAACAAATCCAAAATCTTTGTAGACAGAGCTAATCATTAATTCCCAACCGTGGGGTGAATGAAATCCGATACATAAGTCAGTTAATAATAGAATAGAAAAAGCTTTGACTGTATCGCTTAAGTTATATAGGAATTTCTGGGACCACGAGTTAAGAATACCAAGTTCTTCATTACCAATGATAGAATACCCGGTTAGAATAACAAAACATATTATATTTGTCGAGAAGTTCAAAATCGTCTGGATACGATCCTCATTGTGTATCTTAATTAGTTGGATCGTTTCTTGTTGGATTCCTATACTATGTAGACGTATCTCTGAGTATTCTTCGATCAGTTCGTCGAAGACGAACAGTTCCTCCAATTCTATGAATTTTTCTAGAATACTCTTTTCTTGAATCTCATTCAAACAAATTTCGGACTGACCAGTATGCCACCAATTAGTAACCCAATATTCCAAACTTTTTTTTAATGAGAGAGAAAGCCACCAGGGCAAAAATACTATAGATACAAGATATACCAGAGGTGGGAATACTTTCCTTTTTGCCATTTTTTCCTCTGTGAATTGTTAATCAACCGACTCCATTCGTCCATTTTATGCGATTAAATGTTTCTTTCACGTATGAATTCTATATTCTATAGAAGGTATGGAACCCATGAATCTCTTTTATTTAGTATTTAGTTTAGGGTTTTTTGGTTAGTCTTTGAATCTAGAACGAATAGAGAAATTGACTAAGAATCCACTAAAGAAATACTAAAAAACATCGGGAAACAATATTTGAATTAGAATTAGGTTAAATTTGAAACAAGAGTTTCCTCTCGATGAATGACCCCCTTAATTTTAATTAATGTTAATGAATATTAGTAAGATTTTGAGACGAAAGAACCCCCTTTGGTATTTCTACTATTAAAAAAAATTTCACTGATTGGCCATTGTCATTTTTGTGTTGGTCATTAAGTAACAAAAAAGGAAAATGAAACGTCGATTAAATAAACATAAGAGAAAGGGGGGATTCTTGCGTTTTTATCTCCTGATAAAGCGGGAATCTACCAGTTATCAAAATACTTCAATTGGTACACGCAAGAAATAAGCTAATTCAGTAGCTTTTTTTTCAATTTCTCTTGGAGTCAAATTATCATCAATACGCGTTAAGGGAATGGCCCCCCGTCCTCGGATGTCTATATAAAGAACATGACGAACAAAAATACTCTCTTTAACTTCTATTCTAATGGACTGAATATCTTTTAGAAAGAATTGGCGTAATATGCGACGATTTTTTCCAGGGAATCCCCAACGAAAAATACACATTACGCCTTCCTTTCTATCGAATTGATCATAACCACTACCGACATTCCAAAAAATTGTGCACCACAAATAGGAACTAATAAAGAGACCTGCGAATCCGTAGAAAGACATCACGATCCCTTGCGAAAAAAAAATGATTGGATGAGAGGGAAAAAAGGATATCAAATCTCGTCCAAGGTAACTCGACGTTCCAACCAATAAGAATCCCAATGAACCTAAAAAAAGGATAAAGGCCCAGCAAAAATTACTTATTTTTCTAGACCCCGCGATAAGTTCTATCCATATATGTTCTGATCGCCAACTCATACTCGATTCGATTGTATTTTATTGGAATTGAGAGACTACCTCAAATTAATTTGACTTTACTTTTTTATTTAGGAAATAACTCTCATCAACTAGCACTAGTTTAATGTGAACCTTAGAAATAAGTCATCAAATTGCTTAGATCTAAAAAACTAGCATACCTCATATAATCCCACTATACATCTAAATACACGAAGCTTCCATTGCCAACTTGAGCCATCCAGTGATCCTGACACGGATCAAATTCATTGACTATATATCTTGTGTCAGCGGGCCTAGGGGCCCTGTGCTTTTTTTTGTTTATGTTTGCTCAGCGAAAATCACATATTATACCACATTTCAATAAATGAATATCTGTTTTATTATACAAATCTAAGTTTTGAAACAATTGTAGGGCATAGATACAGGTCACCTCGGACCTAAAGAATCTTGTTTTTTTGAACATGAAAAGATAAAGAAGCTATTGCAGTTGCCGGAAAAACTAGGCCTACTAAAGGCACAAAAATAGAGGGAAAACTGAAAGTTGTCATAGAATGGGTACCTCAATTTATTGTTTGTACCTGTTATGTTATTATTATTTACAATATATAATATATTCTAATAATTAGAATTTATAAAATTAGAAAAGAATGAAAATAATTAAGAAAATAATTAATTCAAATGAAGTTCATTATTATGACTGTAATAACCCATTCAATGCTCGATTTCAATTAGTAAGATAACTATAAATCGAAGTATCTATATCTCTATATCTAAGTGAGTATCTAGAATAAGGGCAAGAAATGTAGAACTAAGTATTTGTCTTTTCATCTTGTCTTCGAAGTTTAATTTACTAAAAAAAGAAAGAGTTTATTACAGATTATCAAACAATTCGTTAGAATACGAACCAACAGGTATTTTTAGCTAAAACAGGATTTTCGGGAAATGGAAATAGAGAAAAAACCCTTTTTGTTTTTTAGAGTTGAATTATATACGTAAGAGGCGAAGAAGAATTACGCTTTGTTTGCCTAATTTTATGTTTTATGAAAGGGGGAATTCAAATTTTTTCTAGAGGTTTTAATCAGAAATGGAGATAAGATAGAGGGGAGTTATCCGCAATTTTTGCTTCTTGATACAATTCGATCTTATGTGACAAAGGATAATTCTCTTTGTTTTTTTGATTCTGATAAACTAACGACCCATTTGCTACAAATAATTGAGCTTAGTGCTCTATTTTATTTCGTCTCTATTCCATTTTGATTCAAGGGAAAGAAAGCGTGGAACTTAAATAACTCACCCAAAACGCTTTTTAAAAGATTACGCGGTACGATTAGGTCAAATAAGCCCTTCTCGAATAAATATTCAGCTGATTGCGAACCCTCGGGTACTGTTTTATTCAATGTTTGTTCAATTACCCTTTTACCCGCAAATGCAATGTAGGCGTCGGGTTCAGCAATAATGATATCACCCAACATACCAAAACTAGCTGTCACTCCACCAGTAGTAGGAGATGTAAGGATTGATATATAAAACAACTTTTTATTTGATTGATAATCATATAAAGCAGACGATATTTTAGCCATTTGCATCAAGCTCAAACTTCCCTCTTGCATGCGCGCCCCCCCGGAAGCACACACTATAACAAGAGGCAGAAATTTGTTGGTAGCATACTCAATCAAACGGGTGATTTTTTCCCCAACTACGGATCCCATACTACCCCCCATAAACTGAAAATCCATAACCCCAACTGCTACGGGAATGCCATTTAGGTAGCCTATGCCTGTTTGAACAGCCTCAGTTAATCCTGTATCTCTTTGATAAGAATCAATACGATCCTTATAAGGTTCCTCCTCCGAATGAAATTCAATGGGATCCAGAGAGACCATGTCTTCATCCATAGGATCCCAGGTATCGGGATCGATCGAAAGTTCGATTCTATCTGAACTACTCATTTTCAAATGATATCCACAGTGTTCACAAATATTCATTTTTGATTTCAAAAATTTCTTATAATTT